AGATTTGTATGTAACTATTGAAAGTGAGGATATTCTACATAATGTGAATATTCCACCCAAAAGTTTTCTTTTAGTTCAAAATGATCAATATGTAGAATCAGAACAAGTGATTGCTGAGATTCGCGCAGGAACATCCACTTTGAATTTTAAAGAGAAGGTTCGAAAACATATTTATTCTGATTCAGAGGGAGAAATGCACTGGAATACCGACGTGTATCATGCACCTGAATTTACATATGGAAATGTTCATCTCTTACCAAAAACAAGTCATTTATGGATATTATTAGGAGAGCCGCGCAGATCTGATCTAGTCTCCCTTTCGATCCACAAGGATCAAGATCAAACGAACGCTCGTTCTTTTTCTGTCAAGAAAAGATCTATTTCTAACCTCTCGGTAACTAATGATCAAGTGAAACACAAATTCTTTAGTTCGGATTTTTCTGGTAAAAAAGAAGAAGAACGCCCTGATTATTCAGAACTTAATCGAATTGTTCGTTGTAATCTCAGATATCCGACCATTCTATACGCCGATTATGATTTATTGGCAAAGAGACGAAGAAAAAGATTCATTATTCCACTCCAATCGATTCAAGAACGTGAGAACGAACTAATGCCCCTTTCGGGCATCTCGATCGAAATACCCATAAATGGTATTTTTCGTAGAAATAGTATTCTTGCTTTTTTCGATGATCCTCGATACAGAAGAAAGAGTTCGGGAATTACTAAATACGGCACTATAGAAGTCTATCCAATCGCCAAAAAAGAGTATTTAATTGAGTATCGAGGAGTCAAGGAATTTAAGCCAAAATACCAAATAAAAGTGGATCGGTTCTTTTTCATTCCCGAGGAAGTGCATATCTTACCTGGATCTTCTTCCATAATGGTACGGAACAATAGTATTATTGGGATAGATACACAAATAGCTTTAACTACAAGAAGCCGAGTAGGCGGATTGGTTCGAGTGGAGATAAAAAAAAAAAGAATTGAACTAAAAATATTTTCTGGAGATATCCATTTTCCTGGAGAGACAGATAAGATATCTCGACATAGTGGTGTCTTGATACCACCAGGAACGGGAAAGACAAATTCGAAAGAATCCAAAAAAGGGAAAAACTGGATCTATGTCCAACGGATCACACCTACCAAGAAAAAGTATTTTGTTTTGGTTCGACCTGTAGTCACATATGAAATAACAGACGGTATAAATTTAGTAAGACTTTTCCCCCCGGATCTGTTGCAGGAAATGGATAATGTGCAACTTCGAGTTGTCAATTATATCCTTTATGGAAATGGCAAACCAATTCGGGAAATTTATAACACAAGTATTCAATTAGTTAGGACTTGTTTAGTATTAAATTGTACCCAAGACAAAAAAAGTTCTTATATCGAAGAGACCCGTACTTCCTTTGTTGAAATAGGGATAAATAGTTTGATTCGAGATTTTATAAAAATAGACTTAGTGAAATCCCCTATTTCGTATACCGCAAAAAGGAATGATCCTTCGGGTTCAGGATTTATCTCTGAGAATGGATCAGATTGCACCAATATCAATCCGTTTTCTTCCAGTTTTTTCTACTATTCCAACGCAAGGATTAAAGAATCCCTTAATAAAAACCAAGGAACTATTCATACATTGTTGAATAGAAATAAGGAATACCAATCTTTGATAATTTTGTCATCTTCCAATTGTTTTCGAATGGGCCCATTCAACGATGTAAAATATCACAATGTGATAAAAGAATCAATTAAAAAAGATCCCCCAATTCCAATTAGTAATTTCTTGGGCCCTTTAGGAACAGCCCTTCAAACTGCGAATTTTTATTCATTTTCCCATTTAATAACTTATAATCAGATCTTGGTAATTAACTATTTGCAACTTGACAACTTAAAACAGACCTTTCAAGTAATTAAATATTTTTTAATGGATGAAATTGATAAAATTTATAATTCTGATTCGTGCAGTAACATTATTTTGAATCCATTCAATTTAAATTGGTATTTTCTTCAGCACAATTATTGTGAAGGGATGTCTACAATAATGAGTCTTGGGCAGTTTATTTGTGAAAATGTATGTATAGCCAAAAACGGACCACACCTCAAATCGGGTCAAGTTCTAATTGTTAAAATGGATTCTGTAGTAATACGATCCGCTAAGCCTTATTTGGCCACCCCAGGAGCAACGGTTCATGGCCATTATGGGGAAATCCTTTACGAAGGAGATACATTAGTTACATTTATATATGAAAAATCGCGATCTGGTGATATAACGCAGGGCCTTCCAAAAGTGGAACAGGTATTAGAAGTGCGTTCGATTGATTCAATATCGATGAATCTCGAAAAGAGGGTTGAGGGTTGGCACGAATGTATAACAAGAACTCTTGGAATTCCTTGGGGGTTCTTGATTGGTGCTGAGCTAACTATAGTGCAAAGTCGTATCTCTTTGGTTAATAAGATCCAAAAGGTTTATCGATCCCAGGGGGTGCAGATCCATAATAGACAT